GAAGGTAGCAGCAACAACCGGTTTTATTATGGGACAGCTCATGATGTTCATATCGATCTATTATACGCCTCTGCATCTAGCATTGGGTAGACCTCATACAATAACTTTCCTAGCTCTACCCTATATTTTGTTTAATTTCTTCTGGAGCAATCATTTTGATTATGGATCTACTACCAGAAATTCAATGCGTAATCTCAGCATTCAATGTGTATTCCTGAATAATCTCATTTTTCAATTATTCAACCATTTCGTTTTACCAAGTTCAATGTTAGCCAGATTAGTCAACATTTATATGTTTCGATGCAACAACAAGATGTTATTTGTAACAAGTAGTTTTGTTGGTTGGTTAATTGGTCACATTTTATTCATGAAATGTGTTGGCTTGATATTCGTCTGGATACGGCAAAATTTTTATATTCGATCGATTATTCGATCTAATACGTACCTTCTTAATGTACTTATTCGAGCTATTAATGTACCTATTCGATCTAATAAGTACCTTAATGGAATTATTCGATCTAAGAGGTATAAGAAGTACAAGTCCTCTGTGTCAGAATTGAAGTACCTTGTGTCAGAATTGAAGTACTTTGTGTTAGACTTGATAGATTCTATGGATCGAATCTTTAGTATTCTCTTATTTATTAGCTGTGTCTACTCTTTAGGCAGAATGCCGTCACCCATTTTTAGTAGGAAACTGAAAGAAACCTCAAAAACGACAGAAAGGGGGGAAAGTGAGAAAGAAAGAGATGTAGAAATAGAAACAACTTTCGAAACAAAGGGGACTAAACAGGAACAAGAGGGATTCACCGAAGAAGATCCTTCTCCTTCCCCTTTTTCTGAAGAAAGGGAGGATCCGGACAAAATCGATGAAACGGAAAGGATCCGAGTGAATGGAAAGGACAAAACAAAGGATGAATTCCACTTTCACTTAAAAGAAGAAGATAAAGACCTCTTCTGGTTTGAAAAACCCGCTGTGAATCTTCTTTTCGATTATAAACGATGGAATCGTCCATTGCGATATATAAAAAATTCTCGATTCGAACATGCTGTAAGAAATGAAATGTCACAATATTTTTTTTATACATGTCAAAGTGATGGAAAACGAAGAATTTCTTTTACATATCCATCCAGTTTATCCGCTTTTTTTGAAATGCTACGACAAAAAATGTATTTTTCTTTTTTTACAACAAAAAAATTCGTTTGTGATGAACTGGATAAATTCTTCTATGATGAACTGCATAATTCTTATTGTTGGATTTATACCAATGAAAAAAAATGGAGGAACCTAAGGAACGAGTTTAGAGATCGAATTGAAGCCCTAGACAGAGGATCTCCTTATCTGGATGTACTCGAAAAAAAGACTCGATTATGCAATAATCAAACTAAAGAAGAATACTTGCCTAAAATATATGATCCTCTCTTAAACGGATCCTATCGTGGAATAATTAACAAATTTTTTTTACCTTCAATCCTAAATGAAACTTCAGTCAAAAATTCGATAGAGACAAATTTTATAAATAAACTCAATAAAGTTCATAGTATCCTTCTTTTTAAGGGTAAGGAACTTAATGTTCATAATTTTGAGGAATTGTACCATAAATTGGAAGGGAAAATAGCTACATTGGAAGAGAAATTGGTCCAGAAATTGGACCAGAAATTGGAAGAGAAGTTGGGACAGAAAATATATACATTGGATAAAAAAGCATTAGCAAGAGAATTGAGTTTTTTAATCGATGAATTTGCTGAAGAATCAACATCCAATTTGAAAGGAATTTCTTTATTTCCGGAACAAAGACGAATTGATTCAGAAGATCCAGAAAAAGTTTTGAAATTTTTAATCGAAAGAGTCATAATTGATCCCATCATTCAAACAATATGCGATACAGCCATAATTCCTCCCATGGAAAAAACAACTCGAAAAAAATCGATTGGAATAAATAAAAAAGTCCCCCAATGGTCATACAAATTATTCAGCGAGGTAGAACAACTCGGAAAAACTGCAACAACGGAAGAGGGGGAAGAGTGGATAGTAGATCATCAAATTCGCTCGAGGAAAGCGAAACGTATAGTTCTTTTTACGCGGGGTCCGGAGGAAGCAGAGAATGCCGACCCTAGTATCAAAACTATGACGAAGCCTGATGAAATAGAAGAAGTGGATATGATAGATTATCCCTATGAAGCGGATTTTCGTCGAGACATAATCACAGGTTCTATGCGTGTTCAAAGACGTAAAACCCTTACGGGGAAAATGTTTCCCTTATATCCGTATTCCCCACTTTTTTTCGACAGGGTAGGATTTTCTTGGGATGTTCTTTTCGAACCATTCATATTATCAGTAATTGAGATTTACGACCTAATACAAGACATTTTTAGAAAGGGTATAAAAGGAAGCGTAGCAAAAAGAATAAAGAGGTTGAAAAAACAAAAAAAAATGTACATGGAGGAAAACAAAAGCTACGAAGAAATTCAAAAAGAAGTCAATGAAATGGAAAAGGGGCGGGACGGGCAGACGGAAATGGAACGAATAGAAAGGACACGAGAAAGAATATCAGACCTCTATGATATCCTTATTTATGCTCATGGAATAAGAGCTTTGATTTTACTAATTCAGTCGAGGCTTAGACAATCTATTGTATTACCTTCGTTGATACTAGCTAAAAATATTGTCCGTTTCTTATTACGCCAAGAGTCCGAGTGGGAGCAGGATATAAGGGAGATGAATAAAGAAGTGTATGTTATATGCACCTATAATGGTATGCCAGTACTAGAACCAGGAAGAAACGGAATTTTTCCCCAAAACTGGGCCACAGAGGGTATACAAATAATGATACAATTTCCTTTCCGTCTGAAACCTTGGCACCGATCTAAGATACGACCTTCTCATAGGGATCAAAATGCAAAGCAGGAAAGTCCTGCTGCTTTTTTAACGATTTGGGGACTGGAAACTGACCGTCCTTTTGGTTCTCCTCTCGTAGGACTTGGTATTTTGTTTAGTTATTATTTTGGACCCCCTTTGAAAAAACTCCAAAAAGCAATTAGAAAATGGAGTTTTCGAGTTCTAAAAAGTTTCAAAGAAAGAACCCAATTTTTGTTTCTAAAGGTCCCAAAAGAACAAAAAAAATGGAGAGAGGATTCGAGTGAAATAAAAAAAGATTCTATAATAAATAATCAGATTATTCATGAATCATCCATTCAAACCCGATCTATGGATTGGACAAATTATTCACTGACAGAAATCAAAATGAAAGATCTGACTGATAGAACAAGCACAATCAGAAATCAAATAGAAAGAATTACAAAAGACAAGACAAATGGATTTCGAACTCTAAAGATAAATATGAGTCCTAACAAAACAAGTTATGGTGCTCAAAAATTAGCATCACTAAAAAATCTTTTTCAGATATTCAAAAGAAGAAATGATCGATTAATCCGTAAATCACATTATTTTTTAAAATGGATCGTGGAAAGGATATACACGGATATCCTTCTAGAGAGCTTTCCATATATCATTAATCGTCTTACTAATAGTCTTTATAGGCCCATGATCATTATCAAACTTTTTCGTAAATTCAAAAAAAAATATATTTTTGATACAAAAGAGAAAAAGATAATTGAGCGTCTTTCAACTATACAAAAAAAACTTTCACCTTCGCGTATTCGTCATAAGATTCAGACGAAGTCGGGGGTTTCTTTTAAATTATCCCTCGTGTCACAGGCCTATGTATTTTACAAATTATCACAAACCCAGGTTATTAACTTGTATAAGTTAAGATCTGTCCTTCAATATGACGGAGCATCTTTATTTCTTAAGAATGAAATAAAAGATTCTTTTCGAAGACAAGGAATAATTTCTTACGAATTAAAGCATAATAAACTTCAGAATTCTGGAAGGAATCAATGGAAAAATTGGTTAAAGAGTCATTATCCATACGATTTCTCTGAGCAAAAATGGTCTAAATTAGTACCGCAAAAATGGCGAAATAGAGTCAATCAACATTGTAGGGTTGAAAATCAAAATTTAATCAAACGGGATTCATCTGAAAGAGAGGAAAAGGTTTCGTTATTGCTAAATAAAAACGATCATTTTCAAAAAATGTATAGATATGATCTTTTAGCATATCAATCGATTTATTATGAAGATAAGAAGGACTCATATAATTACAACATACATAAACCGAAATTTGTTGATATGGGGGCGAGTATCCCTATTACTCATTTTATAAGAAAAGATTATTTTATGTATATAAAAAATCCAGATAGAAAATATTTGGATACGAAAGGTCTTTTTTATCTCAAAATTAATAAAGATAAAGAAATCAACCCATCCAATCAAAAAAAGAAAAGAAACCCCTTTGATTGGATGGGAATGAATGAAGAAAGACTAAATCGTCCTGTATCGAAGCCGATACCTTGGTTATTCCCACAATTTGAGTTATTTTTTAATGTATATAAAATGAAACCGGGGTTTATACCAATCCATTCACTTCTTTTTCATTTGAATGAAGATGTTAGTCAAAAGAAAAATATCACTAAAAAGAAAAAAGGGGATCTTCTACTATCAAATGAAAAAGAAAAAAAATATTTTGAATTAGAGAATCAAGAAGAAAAAAAAACCATAGGTCAAAGAGATCTCGCATCAGATGCCCAAAACCGAGGGAACCCCGAATCTGTTCTCTCAAACCAACAAAAATATATGGAAGAACTTTATACGAAATCAGATATGAAAATGGGTAGAACGAAAAAGAAATCCAAAAGCATTTGGACTTGGGAAATAGACTTAGATGCGTTCATGAAAGGATCTTTTGCTTTGCAATTGAAATGGCTGCTGAGTCCTTTGACTATGGAATTCTTCGATTATGCGCTGTCCGTACTTGAATGGGAAAAGGAAAGCAGAATGACAACAAAGTTTGGTTTCGGCTTTATTAAGAAGGAGGAGTTAACTCTGGATCCAATGCTAATCCGGGATTTGAATCTTTCAAAAATCCTAAAAGAGGGAATAT